GTTGAAACCATACATAAAAATGACATTGCCCTAAATTGACAAGATAAGATTTCCACTTATTCATCAGAAGGGGAGTATCTTTTGAAGCCAGAATATACTTTCCTTGATATCTAAAAGAATGCATAAAAGGATCCTTGAAGAACCAGAAAGCAATCGTAAAATTATTAGCAAAGACTTCTTCTCCAGGATATATTGTTTTTTTATAAAAATGTATCCGATCCAAAGAGATACCAGAAGAGTTTAATCGTAAATGAGACGATTGGTTACAGAGAAAAATAAAAATGGATTCGTATTCACATACATAATAATTATTTAGTAGAAAGAATAATCTTCGATTAGTTTTTGAAAAAATAAATTTTTTTGGAGTAATAAGACTATTCCAATTATAATACGCGTGAAAAAAGAGCCATAATAAATGCAAAGAAGAGGGATCTTTCACGCAGTATCCAAGATTTCAATCAAAATTTCCAGATGAATGGGGTAGGGTATTAGTACATCTGATGTATAATTTAAATGTGGTAATTTGTCCGCTAAAAAAGGAAATATTGAATGAATTGATCGTAAATTCTACGATTTTACGATTTTTCTCTTAAGACACTAATTGTCGGGAAAATGGAAGTTCCACAATGACTGCAAATACCTACGATATCATTTGATAATACAAATTTTTTTGTACTCAAAAAATTTATTTGGATTATAATCATTAATAGAAATAATAAAATGATTCTGTTGATACATTCGATTAATTAAACGTTTTATAATTAGTAAACTAGATTGATTGTCATAACCTACATTATCCAACAAAATGGATCCATTTAAACCACGACCATGAGCAAGTACATAAATATACTCCTGAAACATAAGTGGGTATAGGAAGTCATGTGGCTGAGATCTCTGTAGTTATAAATATCCTTGAAATTATTCCATTTAAAATTCTATTTGAACCAGAAAAGAAATAGACACGATTTATTGGGTTTGGGTTATCAAATGATACATAGTACGATACAGTCAAAACAAGGTATTATAGTAAGAAAAAGATAGATACCTCGGAAACAAGTAAAACTTATCAATGGACTCTCTAGCTTTGTCCTTTCCATATAATCGATTTAGATTCATTTATTCGGATAGACTAACAAGATAGTTAGAAGTCCTTTATTTTATCAATTTTATCAATCCAATCGCGCTTTTGATTTGGAAAAAAAAAAATTTTTATTTATCAATATACTGCCTTCTTCTACACATTTCTCCCTATCCCATAATGAGGAATAGCGAATATTTAGGACTCATAAGATCTAATCCCCTCATGGGAAAAGCCTTTACCGCACTAAGCACTAATTTAGTTTTAACGTCTAATTAGATGGGGTAATCATTCAAAAATTAAGAACGGAAGATCGTTACTTTTTATTTCCCTATAATTGGAACCATAGTAAGGCTCTACCCATTTATTCACTCGACCAAAAATAAATTATTTTAAAAATTGTTACATAACACGAATTTAAACAATTTAAATAACATTTTAGACCTATTCGACAAGAATAAAATTAAATATTCTCAGAATTATCCATTGCTACGACATGCTGCTTTTTCCATTCATTCCTTTCAGGATCAGTCGTGGTCTTACAAACTCTACCGATGGTATGGACGAACCTATTGATTCATACAAATGTGTAAAAAATGCTAGTCGCACTTAAAAGCCGAGTACTCTACCGTTGAGTTAGCAACCCCAATAAAATAATTATAATAAGAATATATAGATACAACCAAAATTCCAATAAATAACGAGATTGAATGGCGCAACGCAATCAAAAACAACCAAAATATTAAAATAGCAAAAAAAAATTCTAATCAATTTTTAACATAATAAAAATGAACAGATCGGATGAAAATAAAAAAAATTCTCATATAAAATAGAAAATAGGAATAAAAGTCAAACATTTTGAATAGAGTTATAAACCTATTCTTGGCGCTTATATTTTACATTATCTTATATTTTAGATTATTATAGTAGAATTATAATAGAGTGTTTATATTTTTTAATTTTTTTAATTTTTTTAATCTTAATCAAAAGATACTTATTGTATCACAGAAAATCCAAGAACCATTTATGCAACGGAGATAAGAGATATATTTATCTACGATCGAATTATATTTATTTGATACACTGTTGTCAATATTAATATTGACATAAGGTATACAAAATAAAAAACAAATTATAAATCTAGCTAATAATTCCAATTTTAATCAATTAAAATAATTTTAATTGAAAGAGAAAAAACTAAGGACTTGTGTTGGGTTAGCACTATATAATATATAAAATTTTGGTGTAAGAATAAATTAAGGAAGAGGGGGGGGGGGGTAGAAAAAAAATTTAGGTTTATTTAATAACTAAAATAAACAGGTTGAATCATTTTTTTTTTTTATTTTATATTATTAAATCAATTATTATATCAATAAAATAAATATATCAATAAAATAAATATATGATTATAGTAATACAATCTATTTTTTGTTGTTATACATAAAAGAAAACATTCTATAGTAACAATACTATATTAAGCATGATATGAATAGAATAGAACAAAAGAATAACTAGTAAAAAGACGAAAAGAAAGGCTTATAGAAAACTATAGACAAACCATTCGCACCCTATTTTTTTATCTTTCATTAATTTAATTTTGTTTGTTGATTAAGACGAAGTTCCGTAAAAACACACGCCTTTTTTGAAATATCATGAACAGTTTCTGTAGGTTGAGCGCCTTTTTCAAGGAAATATATAATAGCAGGAACATTTAAATAGATTTTATTTTTTATAGGATCATAAAAACCCACTTTCCGAAGATCTCTTCCCTCTCGTCGAGATCTAACATCAATTGCAACGATTCGATAAATGGCTCATTGGGATAGATGAACAATACCCCCCCTAGAAACGTATAAGAAGTTTTATCCTCGTACGGCTCGAGAAAATTTTAAATTATGTCTATGTATAAAATATATCAATAAAATCATCAAATTAATTAGACTATTGGTTGGTTTAAAGTACTTTTTTTTATTTTTAACCAACAAAAAGAAAAAATTAGTCGTATTTGCAACTTCATAACTCAAGTTGAATAACTCTGAAATAATTCAAAAGAAACATTTTAGATATTTCATTTATTGAGCGGTCTCTAGCCCTTTAATTGTCTGTTTCTTTTGGAATCTATTGTGATTCTTTATTCTGATCTAATCTAGTTGTTAAGACAATTGAAAATGGTATTTCCTTGTTCCAGGATCTTTATCTTTACTTTTGAATCATTGGGTTTAGACATTACTTCGGTGATATTTAAATCTTTTCAAAATGGCAGCAACATACCATTTTTTGTGATTTATTTCTGTATAAAGAATCATATGAATAGTTGATTCCTGTATAATACACTTCCCTTTTTATTTGATCGAACGAGTTTTCCCAATTCCAACAAATTTTTTTTTGAAGTTGAAATTTTCTCAAATCGGATCCTTTAGATTTATGTATCAAAAATATACTTACGAAGTTGTTCCAATTTATTGATTGATACTAACCCTAGATTCTTGCCCCTGAAAAATAAATCAATACTTTCTATTCGAGCTCCATCCTGTACTGTACTCTAATTAATTACATCACCCCCCCTCCCCCAAAAAAAGAAGGTTCCGGTGTAACAGAACAAATGATGTCGAGTCAAGAGCACTTTCATTCCTATATAATATATATATAAATGGTGGGTGTAAGAATCCACAACGGATCATGTCCTTCAAGTCGCACGTTGCTTTCTACCACATCGTTTTAAACGAAGTTTTACCATAACATTCCTTCAGTTTGGACCCCTTATGTAATTGATTCGATCATGGAATCATGAATAATCATTGGTTCGGTCGTTACATAGTAATCTATGCTTTTTTCTTCTATATGAAGAATGGAAAGTCTCAGCAATAATTCAATCAATTGAACCCCATTTTATTTTTTTAGATTAATATAGTTTGGTTATAGTTGAATATTGAAAATTCTCTAATTTTTTTTTTTATTTCTTAATTTATTTATACCATTCTAAATTTCGAATAGTTTTATATTATTAAAAAAAAAATTAGTTAACGAATTCTAACTAATAGAACACGAATAAACAAGTTCTTTTGAATCTGTATCTTTAAGTAACCTGATAGTTCTAGGATAAATTCAACAATTTCACACTTCTTCAAGTAGCAAGAAATCATAAGAATTCTTTACAAAGATTTAATTGATTGAAAAATTTCCTAACCGATAGCATTCTTTGTATTTTGCATACTATACAGTTTTAGAGTAAGAACCATTCGCTTTTGATTTTATCATCAGTAATAGAGAAATAAATTCATAATACCTATTGGATTAAAGCGTCTTTGATTAAAAATGATAGATAAAAAAAATAAACAACATTCTATATAAATATTCAACTCTTAAACAGAAACAGAAGAGTGTCCGAAAAGGAAATCCCCTTTTTTATTTTTTTTTTAAAGTTTATTATGATATAAAATATATTTTATCATAGATATTTTTATTCTATAGATATTGATAAAATGATCGGGGGTTAAATATGTTCTGGGACGGAAGGATTCGAACCTCCGAATAGCGGGACCAAAACCCGTTGCCTTACCACTTGGCCACGCCCCATTTATTTCTATTCGACACTAATAAACACTAATATTAGGACGGGTTCTTCGTCAACTCCAGTCTATATATCGATAAAATATATTACTAGAATTTTTAGACATATAGACTATACATGTCTAATATACATGTAGACATAGAATTAAACTTAATTTATTGATCATTACATATAATTCAATTAAGATATTATATGAAAGTATGATTTATTCTATTCTCTTTTGATTTCAGAATAGAAGGGTTTTTGGTTGGGTGAGTTAAAATAAAAGAAAATTTTTTAGTCTATCTTATTTTCTTGTTATTCATTTTTTTTTTTTTTCTATTAATATTTATATTAATAATAAATATTAATAATAAAATATTTATACTAATAAAAAACTCAATTTATTAATAACTCAATCAAAATAAATACAATTATCCTAAAGAACAAAATGTTTGTTATGCTTAATATAGTTAGTTTGATCTGTCTCTACCTTAATGATACTCTTTATTCCAGTAGTTTTTTCGTCGCGAAATTGCCCGAAGCCTATGCTTTTTTGAATCCAATTGTAGATGTTATGCCAGTAATACCCCTGTTCTTTTTTCTATTAGCCTTTGTTTGGCAAGCTGCTGTGAGTTTTCGCTGATATCTTTATCTTTAATACTGTCCCAGACAAATTCACGATATATTCGAAAAAAAAAAAATTTACGAATTGATAAGATCAGATAAGTTATACACTCCCACCTCAAATATTGAAATTATTGTACAGCCGCGACAAATCTGAATTATCCCACTTTATTTCTTAGTGTCAAAATAAAAAAATAGGGTATGGAGTATAAAAGTGGAGAATCTATTCTCTTTTTTCCTAAAAAAATATTGGAGATTGTGTAATGCTTACTCTCAAACTATTTGTTTACACGGTAGTGATATTCTTTGTTTCTCTCTTTATCTTCGGATTCCTGTCTAATGATCCAGGACGTAATCCTGGACGTGAAGAATAAAAAATAAGGGTTTCTTTGCTTTATTTAAAAATGTTATTTAGTAACATTTTAACTATTCCACATCTTTAACGCTTAAAAAAAAAAAAGAGCTCGCGATAAATTAAAAAAAAAAATACCAAGTCATCAACGAAAACGGAAAGAGAGGGATTCGAACCCTCGGTACGAAAAATCCGTACAACGGATTAGCAATCCGACGCTTTAGTCCACTCAGCCATCTCTCCTCCTAATTTTAAAAGGATAATACATTGCTACATTGTAAAAAATAAGTCTTGAAAACCCCGTTCATAGTATATACTATTATTTCGGGCTTTTTAGTTCCAGAGCCCGGCCTCTTAGCCGGGCCCGCCCTTTTGTTTCAACAAATCATTAAAAAAGTATTTATTAAATTAATAAAAAAAAACACACTTGCTTAGTATTTCGATTAAAAAAATAAAGAACTATTCCTAATCCATTAGGTCCTCGGATACAACAAACACGTAAATGCTCTAATTTTCATGATTCGTTTCTGATACTATCTTTTGATTGACTTTTGGTTTTGGTTAGGGCTGACTTTCTTGTTCGACAAAAGGTCCATTTCTATATAATAATCAGATTGTAGCGGGTATAGTTTAGTGGTAAAAGTGCGATTCGTTCTACAACCCCTTATATAGTTAAGGGGTCCTTTGGTTTGATTAATATTCATTCCGATCAAAAACTTTTTTTCTTAAAAGGATTGAATCCTTTCACTCTCAATAAAAAATTCGAGGAAGAATATACATTCTGGTGATTTGTACCCAATAATCAATTTTAAATTGAAAAGTTGGATTATGAGATTACGAAACATAATTTTTTTTATTGGAGCAATACTTCCAATTGAATGAGTATCAGTAAAGGAGCCATGGATAAAGATAGAAAATTTATTTCTGATCGTAACTAAATCTTCAATTTTTTAATTTCTATGAGATAAATTGAAGCAAAATAGCTATTAAACAATGTCTTTGGTTTACTAAAGACATCGAAAAATTGTTTTAGCTCGGTGGAAAATACTTTTCCTAAGGGTTCTTTCAATATAGAAGTAGAGAACGAAGTAACTAGAAAGATTGTTAGAATATAACCCCCTCTTTTCTATAGGGATCGTCTAGAAAGCGGGTTGTTCTGACTACACTCAGACACGAAAGCTGACATAGATGTTATGGGTCGGATTTTTTTTTAGTTAGTTCATGTCTGAATCTGGGAATTTACCTATATTCCATAAAGGAGCCGAATGAAACCAAAGTTTCACGTTCGGTTTTGAATTAGAGACGTTAAAAATGATGATTCAACGTCGACTATAACCCCTAGCCTTCCAAGCTAACGATGCGGGTTCGATTCCCGCTACCCGCTTTTACTTTATCGTTAGAGTTTTTAATATTCTAAAAACATTTATATTTTTTTTTTTTATTAAAAAAAAAATGGAATGAATAGAATTCATGTAATGCATCATTTCAAGACTTTAATAACAAAATACCAAATTCTTTGAATTATTTTAACTCTATATTTCCGAACAAGAAATATTAAAATTTGAATAAAAAGCGTCCATTGTCTAATGGATAGGACATAGGTCTTCTAAACCTTTGGTATAGGTTCAAATCCTATTGGACGCAGTTTATTTCCATATGGATATATATATATTTTTTTTTATTTATATGTCAAGATATATGTCAAGAAATAAGACAGATATTTTAAATAATAAATAACTTGAATAAGAGACACTATTAATATTATTATTATATTAATATATTCGATAATTAAATTAATATATAATTTCTCAAAGTTGATTTATAATTTAAAATTCTATAAATGAAATTGTAAATTATTATACAATTATAATATTAAGTAATAATAATATATAA